GGATTGGAACAAATCACTCTAATTCGTCCGCGCCTACGGATCAGTCGACATTTTTCACAAATTTTACGAACGGAAGCTCTTATTTTCATATTTATCACTCCTTACCTCAATTTGGAATCTATTCCTTGGAAGAAAATAAGTCTCTTGTATTTCATTTTTTAGCTTCGAGTTGTATCTCTCACCAAGGGAATGTTTTCAAAAATCATCTAATCGATCGAATCTTTGTTGCGGAGTCTATAAATTATACGTCCTTTAGTTGAATCATACCGACTTATTTTTATTTTGACTCTATCTCCCGGCAGTATCCGTATCAAACTGCGTCGGATCCTCCCTGAAATATAACCTAGAATTAGATCTTCATTATCTAAATGGACCCGGGACGTTGGGAAGTGATTCAGTAATTAAACCTTCATGAATCCATTTTTGTTCTTTCATCCAGGTAACCCCTTGAAATATCATCAACTAATGGAGGAAGAGTTATATAACTTACTTTTCCTCTCTATTTCACAAATTGGAAGTTAGAGATCAAATTAGGATACCGGAGGAAGATTACCATATATAGCACAAAATTTCTCCTCCAATTTTTTCTAGTCTAGCTTCTCGATCTGTCATTATGCCTCGAGAAGTGGAAAGAATTACAATTCCCATTCCACCTAAAATCTTAGGAATTTTTTGATAGTTGGAATAGATTCGTAGACCAGGTCGACTGATACGTTTTAAAATAGTTCTATATATTCCTTTCCTAGTCCTTCTATGGCGCAAGGTTGAAACCAAGAAATCTTTGTTACTTTCCTGATGTTTCCGAACGTTTTCAATAAAACCTTCTCGTAGGAGTATTTTAACAATGTTTTCGGTGATATTAGTGGATGCTATTCGAACCGTTCCATTTTTACTCATGTCAGCATTTCTTATAGAAGTTATTATATCAGCAATAGCGTCTCTGCCCATGACGAATTCTAATTATTGGTGCTTCTTAATTTTGATATAATCAACATGTTTTTTTTTATTTTGAATTATTCAATTTCAATTATTAAAAGTATATGCGTGAAACACAATCTACTAATTTAATCCATTTCAGATATCCTACTATAACTATATCATAGTTTCATCTACTAGTATTTATAATACTTCAGGAGCTAATGAAACTATTTTAGTAAAATTCAACTGTCTCAATTCCCGAGCAATCGCGCCAAAAACTCGAGTTCCTTTTGGATTTCCTTCTTGATCAATGACAACCGCAGCATTGTCATCATATCGTATTATCATACCGTTGTCACGTTTGAGTTCTTTACATGTACGTACAATTACAGCTCTAATTACTTCTGATCTTTCTAGAGGCATATTGGGCACTGCTTCTTTGATTACAGCAACAATAACGTCACCAATATGAGCATATCGATGATTACCGGCTCCTATGATTCGAATACACATCAATTCTCGAGCTCCGCTGTTATCTGCTACATTCAAAAGGGTCTGAGGTTGAATCATATCATTTTTATTTGAATCTGTTATTTCAATGCAAAGAATGAGGAAAAAAAGAAATAGTGTTTGTCTAGAAATAAATAAACCCGCGGTTGTTTTTTCATCCTCAATACCCCTTTTGTTTATCTTTAGTTCTATATCCCTATCCTGAAATAATAAACTGAGTTCGTATAGGCATTTTGCACGCAGCTATTGAGATAGCTGCTCTGGCTACAGTTTCTGATACTCCACCCATTTCATAAAGTATTCGGCCTGGTTTAACAACGGATACCCAATATTCGGGAGATCCTTTCCCCGAACCCATACGTGTTTCCGTGGGTCTTATTGTAACAGGTTTGTCTGGAAATATACGTATCCATATTTTTCCACCACGACGCGCATATGGTGCCATTGCTCTTCGCCCTGCTTCTATTTGTCTAGCTGTGATCCAAGCGGGTTCAAGTGCCTGAAGAGCGTATCTGCCGAAACAAATATGATTGCCCCGACAAGATATTCCCTTCATTCTTCCTCTATGGTGCTTACGAAATCTAGTTCTTTTAGGGTTATAGTTGATGGTTTTTTCTTAATCCCACCTCTACTACAGAACCGGACATGAGAGTTTCCTCTCATCCAGCTCCTCGCGAATGAAAAGATTCGATACGGATACACATCCATTTAATAATTAGTACACTAAACTAAGTAATGGGATTTATTGATATTTCATTTATTACATAGGAAGCTCCATATATGGCTAGATGTGTATATTTATAGATAAAGATAATGCTTATTTTTTATAACGAATCCCTATTTTTTTTTTATTTTACTCTTATCGAGTCAAGACAATATTGTATTGTAATACAATAAATAAATAAGGGTTTCGCGGGCGGATATTGACTCTTTCCTGCTTCATTCGTAGGATCAATCCATGACCTCTCAGAGTAAATCAATTTGTTCTTGGTTCGTTCCGCCATCCCGCCCGATGAATCATTAGGATTCATTTTTCTTTTCTATTTTATTTATATTTTAATAGTTGAATCTTATATAGTCACAGGTTTCGTCGTTCCTATAGCTTCTCTATTAATGGTTAGGCCTGAACTCTGCAACGGAGCTCCCAACAAAATTGGTTCCCGAGTCAATCTCCTCAGTTTCTATTAACCCAGGGCTCTTTATTATTTATATTATACTTTATTATTTGTATTATTATATATATTAATATATCAATATTAATGCTTTATCACACTGCCTTTTATGAGGTGATTCATAGACCATACATATTGGAATCATCTATCATTGATATTTTTGTTCTCTCTTTCTATCACCTTTCCATTTATCCGCATCCCTTTATTTTTTTTTTCTTCAAAATCCATAATCAGATTTGTTTTTTATGAAAATTTCAGTTGTTACAACTATATGATTGATTCAGTCATTCAGTCATATAGTGACTGTTTCTTGGGATCTCGACAATACGAAGCAATAAGTTGGTTATTAGTTTTTCGTTTATTTTATTATTTTATTTTATATAGTTATTAAGTTTATAGTGGAGGTCAGTCTTTTTTTTTTGAAGCCCAGCTTTAAACTCTAAAGAAAAAACTAACGAGTCACACACTAAGCATAGCAATTATATCAAAAGTAAGATTAATCTATTTTTTATTCAACCTTATAGAATTAGAATTGTTTATTTTTTGTTTGATTTAACGGAAAAAGGAAAAAAACAGAAATAGTTTCTAATTTTTTGTTCTATCACTGGACAGAATGTCAAGATAAAAAAAGGTCTATTATTCCTCGTTCACAAATATCCAAATTTTTAGGCCTAATACTCCATGGATAGTTCGAATTGTATAGGAACAATGATCAATTTTAGCACGAATTGTTTGTAGAGGAACCCTACCTTCTCTGATCCATTCGACACGTGCAATTTCTTTTCCGTCGATACGCCCTGCAATTTGTATTTGAATTCCCTTTGTATCTGTTTGTTCAGTTAATTCAATAGCTCTTTTCATTGCCTTTCGAAACGAAACTCTATTTCTTAATTGTGAAGCCATATATTCTGCAAGAATATTAGGGTGTCCATAAGGTTTTTCAATTCTTGTGATAGCAATATTGAGTCTTCGGTTCACAGAATGAAACTCTTTTTGTACATTCATCTGTAATTCTTCGATCCCTCGCGTTCGGCCCTCTATTAATAAATTTGGAAACCCAATATAGATTATGACCTGGATTAAATCGATTCTTTTTTGAATTTCTATTCGTGCAATTCCAATTCCTTCGAAACCTGGGGATATTCTCTTATTTTTTTGTACATAGTTCTTGATACAATTCCGTATTTTCTCATCTTCTTGTAGACCTACAGAAAAATTTTTTGGTTGTGCGAACCAAAAGGAATGATGATTTTGGGTTGTACCGAGTCTGAAACCAAGTGGATTTATTTTTTGTCCCATATTTTTTTATTATATTATCTTTTCATCCATTTTTTTTCTAAAGATTCATCTAAATTTTAGATTTATCTTTTAATACAATTGTTATATGACAAGTGGGTCTTTTTATCGGATAACTACGTCCTCTAGCCCTGGGTCTTAACTTTTTCACAAAGGGGCCCCCATTGACTTCGGCTTTACTAATGAATGAATCAGCTTCGTTCAAACCCATATTATGATTAGCATTTGCTGCTGCAGAATAAACCAATTTTAAAATGGGATAAGATGCTCGATAAGGCATGAGTTCCAGTATCATAAGTGTTTCCTCATAAGAACGCCCGCGAATCTGATCAATTACTCTTCGCGCTTTGAAAACAGACATAGATATATGTTTAGCTAAAACTTTTACTTCTCTACCCGAATTTGAGTTCTTTATCATAAGGTTTCTCCCCCGCCAATGAATGATAAGTAAGTTTTCCAAATTAATTAACGACGAGATTTATTATCGTTTCTCGCATGTCTCGCGAAAGTCAGAGTAGGCGCGAATTCTCCCAATTTGTGACCTACCATACGATCTGTTATATAAATAGGTAAATGTTCTTTTCCATTATGAACAGCGATTGTATGGCCAATCATTTTGGGTATAATGGTAGATGCCCGAGACCAAGTTACTATTATTTCTTTCTCCTCCCTCATGTTGAGTTTTTCAATTTTTCTCGATAAATGATTAGCTACAAAAGGATTTTTTTTTAGTGAACGTGTCACAGCCGATTACTCCTTTTTTTTACATTTTAAAGATTGGCATTCTATGTCCAATAGAATATCTCGATCTAAGTATGAAGGTAAGAATAAATACAATAATGATGAATGGAAAAAAGAGAAAATCCTTTAGCTGGATAAGGGGCGGATGTAGCCAAGTGGATCAAGGCAGTGGATTGTGAATCCACCATGCGCGGGTTCAATTCCCGTCGTTCGCCCATCACATTATTTCAAATTCCAAAAATTCGATTTTCAATATTCCTATTTACGGCGACGAAGAATAAAACTATCACTATATTTTTTCCTTTTCCTACTTCTTCTTCCAAGCGCAGGATAACCCCAGGGGGTTGTGGGTTTTTTTCTACC